ATTGACTCTTGGATACAAATCACGAGAATGTATATTCTTCCTCGAATTTTCATTGAGAGGTAAAGGAGGAAATCCTTTTTACGAGATAAAGTTTTTGATCGTAATGGGATATTAATCAACTCAAGGGACCCCTTAATAGTTAAGGGGTTAATCGAACGAATCACACTTTTACCACTAAACTATACCCGCTACAATCTGATTATTGTGTATAAATCGACTTTTTGTCGAACAAGAAACTTGGTCGTAATCAAAAGATAGGATCAAAAAAGAATCATGAAAATTAGAGCGTTAACGAGAGTACGGAATGAGATTAGGAAACGAGAACTCATTTCAATAACTAAATACCAAATCTTTTGCTTCGCGGTTTTTGGCGGATATGGCTTGACAAAACTATTTAAGACGTAACATAAAAATGCATTGTTCAAGAATTCATAGTTCCCTTGTTTTCGTATCTTATTTTAGTTATTTAAATTTACTTTACTAATATTTTCTTTTTTATTAAATAAAAAAGAAAATATAAATAGAGTAAATATAAAGCTAAAAAATTAAGATAGAAAATGACGTTTGGATTATGACTCGAAATAAAATAGTCCCTCTTATGATAATTTCAATAATAAACTTTTGTGTTTTCAAATAAAAAAATTATTTTAATTTGATTGGTTGGAACAAAAAACGCCCGGCCCAGCTAGGTACTGACCAGGCCAAGCCGGGGAAAGAAAAGGTTTTTTTGGAAAAAATCAAAGAGGGCTTTTTTTTTTTATTTTTTAGTTTTCTTTTGTATTAAAAAAAGATAAATAAACTAAATAAAAGTTTTTGTTCAAGCCTTATTTTGACTTATGTAACATAGTAATTATCCTTTGTCAATTGGGGAGAGATGGCTGAGTGGACTAAAGCGTCGGATTGCTAATCCGTTGTATGATTTTTTCGTACCGAGGGTTCGAATCCCTCTCTTTCCGTTTTCATCGATAATTTTTTATTTCTTTTCGAATGTTTCGCGAGTTCTTTTTTTTTTTATTTAATAGTTAAAAATGTGAAAGAGCTAAAATGAGTTCTTTTTTTTATTTATTTAATAGTTAAAAATGTGAAAGAGCTAAAATATTACTAAAGAACATTTAAAAAAAATCGAGCAAGAAAAACAAAAAAAACCTTATTTGTTTTTTATTCTTCACGTCCAGGATTACGCCCCGGATCATTAGATAGGAATCCGAAGATGAATAAAGAGACAAAGAATATCACTATCGTGTAAACAAATAGTTTTAGAGTAAGCATTACAAAATCTCCAAGATTTTTTTTTGATAAAAAAGAGAGTAGATTTTCCATTTGTATATTTGTATTTTAGATCGCATACCCTACTATAAATTAGAATTAAATTCTAATTTGTTATTTTGCCACCAAACCAAGAAATAAACTAAAGTTCTTTTCAGATTAGAAAAATAAAAGAATTTTCAAAAACTCCATTTTGAATATTTAAAAAAAGTCGAGTTTTTAATTAACAAAAAGTTTCTTTTATACCCACAATTAGACATTGTGGAAGACTCCAAAAGGTCTTCCAATGGAAAAAGGTCAGAATAAGGAAGTGAAATGGGGTGTTCCCAACTTATCACAGCTATACCAGAATTTAAATATTTGAATCGAGCATCGCTACTGTAAGACTTATCTGATCTTATCGATTGTTAGAATTTTTTTTTTCGAATAAATCATAAATTTGTCCAGGGCAGTATTCTTTAAAATCGTATTAAATTATAAATTTAAAAAATCATCGAAAACTTACAGCAGCTTGCCAAACAAAAGCTAAGAGAAAAAATAGCAAAGGTATTACTGGCATAACATCTACGATTGGATTTAAAAAAGCGTAGGCCTCGGGCAATTTGGCGACAAAAAAACTACTTGAATAAAGGGCAGAATTAAGACAGATCCAGATCAAACTTAATATATTAAGCATAACAAACATTTTGTTCTTGAGGGTAATTATATTTATTTTGATTGAGTTATTAATAAGTTGAGTTATTTAGATTGAGTTATTTAGAGAAGGGTAAATGAATAAAAATAAATTAGATATACCAAAAACCCTTCTTTGATTTGAACTTGACCAATCAAAAATCCTTCAACTTCAATTCTCAAATCAAAAGTGAATAGGATAAATCATACTTTCATACAATATCTTAATTGAATTAGATGTAATGATCAATAAATTCATTAGTTTAATTCTATATCTACACATATAAAAATTCTATCAATAAGCTAATATATTTAATAGATATTTATACTGAAGTTGACGAACAACTAGTACCAATATTAGTGTTTATTAGTATTGAATAGAAATGGGGCGTGGCCAAGTGGTAAGGCAACGGGTTTTGGTCCCGGTATTCGGAGGTTCGAATCCTTCCGTCCCAGAGCGTATTTGTCCACACACCCAACACATTATGATATTATCGCAGCCTTAGCCCATATATATTGATATATATGACCTATATTATGATAGGTCGTTTCTATTTTATCTGAATAAATCAGAATAAAATTAAAGGTTACTTTTTTGAACAACCTTGTGTTTAAGAGTATAATATTGAAAACGTTTTATTCTTAATGAGCCTTCTCTGAATCATATATTTTTAACAAATTTAATCGTGTTCAAATAACACATAGATGTAATAGAATCTATTTGTGATCTATCTCTGAAATTGATGATTTCTTATGAGTTCTTAGTACTCGAAGAAGTGTGAAATTGTTGAATTTATCTTATCACTATCAAGTTATTTGAAGATACAGATTCAAAAAGAACTTATTTATTTGAATTTTAGTCATGTTATTTTTATTTATAATTAAAAAATATATAGATCTAAAACGTCTTAGAATCATATATTTTTAACAAATTTAATCGTGTTCAAATAACACATAGATGTAATAGAATCTATTTGTGATCTATCTCTGAAATTGATGATTTCTTATGAGTTCTTAGTACTCGAAGAAGTGTGAAATTGTTGAATTTATCTTATCACTATCAAGTTATTTGAAGATACAGATTCAAAAAGAACTTATTTATTTGAATTTTAGTCATGTTATTTTTATTTATAATTAAAAAATATATTTTTTATTTCTAGTTTATATTATTGCGACTTTAGTCATGAAACTCTATTTATTTATAGATTAAAAAATATATTTTTTATTTCTAGTTTATATTATTGCGACTTTGTCAGAAACTCTATTTAATGATAGAAGATAGTATAGAAGGAAAAAAGAAAATATAGATTACTAGGTACCGACCGAACCAATGACTATTCATGATTCCATAATGGAATCAATTACATACCGGTTCCAAACTAAAGAAATGTTATGGTAAAACTTCGTTTAAAACGATGTGGTAGAAAGCAACGTGCGACTTGAAGGACACGATCCGCTGTGGATTCTTACACCCACCATTTTTATATTATATAGGAATTATATAGGAATGAAAGTGCTTTTGTCTCGACATCGTTTGTTCTGTTCCACCATAACTCTCATTTTTTTTTTGGGGGGGGGAGGGGTTGTGATGGAAACTGTATCGTACAGGATGGAGCTCGAGCAGAACATATTGATTCATTTATCGGAGGCAAGAATCTAGGGTTAGTATCAATTAATAAATTGGGATAACTTTATTAAGTATATTTTCGATATAGAAATCGAAAGGATCCAATTCAAGGAAGTCTAAAATTCAAAAGTAAAATTTTTTGGAATTTGGAAAACACTTTCGATCAAATCAAAAATTGATTTCACAGGAATCAATCATTCGTATGATTTTTTGATCGAAAGAAATCACAACAAATGGTATGTTGCTGCCATTTTGATTGAAACCGAAACGATTAAAGATCACTGAAGTAATGTCTAAACCCAATGATTCAAGGCAAAGAAAGATAAAGGATCCTAGAACAAGGAAATACCATTTTCAATTGTCTCAACTACGAGAACTATGAAGAATCAAAATAGATTCGAAAGGAGACAGACAAAAAGAAAGGGGATTAGAGACCGCTCAATAAACGAAATGCGTATAAAGGTTTCCTTTTGGAATTATCCAACTTGAGTTATGAGAGTGCAAATTACAAATACGAATAATTTGTTTGGTTGGGGAAAGAATAAGAAACAAGTATTTCAAGCATATGATGATAAATAAAAAGAAAGAAAATTATTGGTCTAATTCATTTGATGATTTTAGGGATATATTTGACATTAAAATTTTATACATCAAAATAACTTGAATTTTCTTGAGCCGTACGAGGAGAAAACTTCTTATACGTTTCTCGGGGGGGGGGATTATTTACATCTATCCCAATGAGCCATTTATCGAATTGTTGCAATTGATGCTCGATCCCGAAGAGAAGGAAGAGCTCTTCGTAAAGTAGGTTTTTATGATCCGATAAAGAATCAAACCTATTTAAATGTTCCTGTTATTCTATATTTTCTTGAAAAAGGGGCTCAGCCTACGGGAACTGTTCATGATATTTCAAAGAAGGCGGGTGTTTTTATGGAACTTCGCCTTAATCACCAATCAAAATTCAATTAACGAAATATATATATAAATATATATAAATTAATTAAAGGGGGTGTGGGTGATTTGTATAGAGTTTTGTATAATCTTTTCTTTGCTTTTTTTTTCTCCTACATAATGTCGTCTTTTATAACGATAAAAGTCTATTTCCATGTCAATGGGCGCTTAATTAAAGGGGGTGTGGGTGATTTGTATAGAGTTTTGTATAATCTTTTCTTTGCTTTTTTTTTCTCCTACATAATGTCGTCTTTTATAACGATAAAAGTCTATTTCCATGTCAATGGGCGCTTTTCAGCGGAATTATATGAAGAAAGAAAAAAAGCAAAGGGTTTATATTTCCTTTTTTACTTACTTATATTGATTGATATTAATTGAATAAACGGGGTTTTTTATACTTCATTTGTTTAATTTATTCGTCCGTCTATACCTTTTAGTCTATATGTAGATTATATATGTAGTGCCAATCCAACAGTAAATCCTGTAGTTTATCATATGTAGTGCCAATCCAACATAAATCCTTAGTTTTTCATTTTAATAAATTGAAATTAAAACTTCAATTCAATTTTTCAATTTATTATTATATTTTTTGTCTATTTTTCTATTGTATTCTTTTCTCAACATTCACATTCATATTGACAACAGTGTATCGAATAAATATAATCTGAGCGTGAATAAATAAATCTATTTATTTCCGTCCTATCGATTTTATTTTATTCAAATAACCAAATAAAGGGTTCATTGGATGTGGTGTGATACAAGAAGTCTTTTTTTTTTAATGAAGAAAATATAATAATGGATAACATAAAAGACAAGAGTTGGTCGACAAATATTTTTATTTTCATTTATATTTTTATCATAACTGGATAACATAAATTATGATCAAGAGTTGGTCGACAAATATTTTTATTTTCATTTATATTTTTATCAGATCTGTTCATCTTTAATTATGTTCATAATTTATTATAAATTTTTATATTTTTTTTTTAAATAAATTGATTGTGCCGTACAATTCAATCTCTTTATTTATTGGGATTCCGTTTGTATCTATACATTCTAATTATTTTAGTTCGGGTTGCTAACTCAACGGTAGAGTACTCGGCTTTTAAGTGCGGCTAGCATCTTTTACACATTTGTATGAACCAACGGATTCGTCTATACCATCGGTAGAGTTTGTAAGACCACGACTGATCCGGAAAGGAATGACTGGAAAAAGCAGCATGTCGTATCAATAGAGAATTCTAAGAATATTTCATTCTTACTGTATAAGAGTATAAGAATAGGGCCAAACCCTTGTTTAAATTGTTTGAATTATTGGCTTGGAACAAAATCAATTTAAAAATTTTAAAAAGCAAAAAAATTCAAACTAAATTGAAAGTTGGGTCCAGTAAAAAAATGGATAGAACCTATAGTTAGGTTCCAATTATACGAAAACATAAAGTAACGAGCTCCTGTTATTAATTTTTGACTGATTACCTGATCTAATTAGACGTTAAAACTATATTAGTGCTTGACGCGGGAAAGGCTTTTACCCTGAGTGTATTATTGATTTTTTATGAATCCTAACTATTAGTTATCTCCATTATGTGGCGGAGATAAATGTGTATGAAGAAGGCAGTATATTGATAAAGAATTTTTTTTTTTTCAAAATCAAAAGAGCGATTGGATTGCAAAAATAAAGGACTTCTAACCATATTCTTATCCGAGAATAAACATAAACCAATTGGGTGAAAAAAGGAAGGACAGAGAGTCTGTTAATGAGTCGTACCTTTTTACGAGGTATCCATTTTTTTTTTATTATTTATTAAAATTATAAAATAATACCTTGTTTTAACTCTATCGTACTATAGTATCATTTGATAACCCAATACATTCCATCCTATTTTCGGCTCAAATCTAATTGAAATGGCAGAATTTCAAGGATATTTAGAACTAGCTAGATCTTGGAAACATGACCTTCTATACCCACTTATCTTTCAGGAGTATATTTATGAATTTGCTCGTGATCATGGTTTAAATAGATCGAATTTGTTGGAAAATGTGGGTTATGACAGTCAATATAGTTTCCTGATTGTAAAACGTTTAATTACTCGAATGTATCAACAGAATCATTTGATTATTTCCGTTAATCATTCTAACCAAAATCAAGTTTTTGGGTTCAATAAGAATTTGTATTCTCAAATGATATCAGAGGGGTTTGCAGTCGTTTTGGAAATTCCATTTTCCCTACGATTAGTATCTTCTTTAACGGAGGCAGAAATCGTAAGGTATTATAATTTACGATCAATTCATTCAATATTTCCTTTTTTAGAGGACAAATTCCCACATTTAAATTATGTATCAGATGTTCTAATACCCTACCCGATTCATCTGGAAATCTTAGTTCAAACCCTTCGCTACTGGGTAAAAGACGCCTCCTCTTTGTATTTATTAAGACTTTTTCTTTACGAGTATTCTAATTCTAATTGGAATAGTCTTATTATTCCACACAAATTTATAAATAAATCTATTACTATTTTTTCAAAAAGTAATCCAAGATTTTTCTTGTTCCTGTATAATTCTCATCTTTGTGAATACGAATCCATCTTACTTTTTCTCCGCAACAAATCTTCTCATTTACGATTAACAGCTTCCGGTGTCTTTTTTGAGCGAATATATTTCTATGGAAAAATAAAGCCTCCCGTAGAAGACGTCTTTGCTAATGATTTTCCGATTAGCCTATGGTTTCTCCAGGATCTCTTCATGCATTATGTTAGATATCAAGGAAAATCTATTCTGGCTTTAAAGGATACGGATCCGCCCCTTTTGATAAATAAATGGAAATATTTTTTTGTCCATTTATGGCAATATAATTTTTATGTGTGGTTTCAATCAGGAAGGATGTATATAAACCAATTATGCAAGCGTTCCCTTGTCTTTTTGGGCTATCTTTCAAGTATGCGAATAAATCTTTCAGTGGTACGGACTCAAATGCTAGAAAATTC